TTCTATCTGGGAAAGTAAGCGGCTTGTAACACAAACAGCTACGGATTCCCCAATAGGGGTGAACAGACTTGACTGGAAGAAGGAAGCATCAAAGGAGCCATGGCGGTGTAGTGAGCACCACGTGATGTGCTAAACTCGCAACGATGAGACTCAGAAGTAGTGACAACATCCCGAACAACTGAATAGGCCTACGCTCTCGTACTACCTTCTGGTTAGGGAACTCCAAGCTGTGTCGCCTTTCTATCTACTGATTCTATTTACTGATTATTGACAAATTCTTCTATTTGACTAAGAGGAATTCCAAACTGGAATTGTCAAAGAAAGGATGAGCTTAGAATAGACAGATCCAAAGCCATACCGTCAATAGTAGGAAAGTCAATCTAGCCGAACTGGGTCAATAGTAGGGAACGAACTACGGCTAACCGGTAAATGCAAAGAAAGCTGGGAAAGTGTTGGAGGGATTCCAATACCAACAATATGTATGTAGTTGTGAGCCGTACCATCAATAAGTTATATGGCTAGTCAGATAGAAATCCTTACCATAAGTTGATTATGTAATTGGAAGTCGGTACGAGTCGTGCTCTTGGTCTGACTCCTGTTCCTTGATTCATAGCCGGAAGGACCTTACTCTTCTTCCTCGGCTCGGTTTTGGTGGTACACGCGTAAGTGTCATATGGGACGGAGAGCATCATGATTCTACTATGGGTCTATCTAGCTCAGCGTCAATCAGCTTGTTTTTAGTCACAGCTTTAGTGCTCAGGTACGTTTTCATTGATATTTTGAGAGTGAAAGAAGGGAGGATTACGAGAAATACCATTGTTCGTCGAGTCAAGAATGGCTAAGCATACTAAGAAAGAAAGGTCCAACTAACTACTTCACGAGCCTACTTATCCCGCATGCGCTGTCGAACCTACCCAAGGTCCCTACGCCACCTACGGTTGGACCGGCCACACCACATGGATCGAACTCACCTAGCCCTATCACATTCACACAAAAACAATGCCCGATCAAACAACACAACAGCATAGGAACCACAGTCCAAGAGTCATCTCGAGAGTCCAGAGGGAGCAGGGCCCTAAACGTATGCAAGTATGGAAAGAGGGTCGAAAAGGTCCTAGATTCTATAAGGAACTGGCAAGCAGTCCCTAAGCAGTTCTCTATCCAAGTAGTTAATTCCTTTGGTTTGGCCTTCCTTCTCCCTTAGTGTAAAAGTTACTAAGACCCTTTCACTTCTATGGCGCGCATCTTCTTTCTCAAACTTCTCTCCGCCCATGGTGAAAAGTGCTCCACCCCTTTTGACTTACTGAAAGCCGATACAAAATTGCATTCTTGAGTCAACCCCGTAATTTCAGCCTCAACTGCATTTTCCTTCGGGAGGTCACAACAAAATGATCAAATTTGAGTACTTTTGGCCCCTACGGAGATAGAAAGATTTTGTTTCAGCTGGCCCCATGGTCAAAGCACTGTGGGCTACCGGAACATACTACTTCGCCTGAAACTTAGAAGGGGCCTTAGAACAGGAGATCTATGCCTTGAACGGTACTGACTTACGATAGTAGTCAAATTGAGCCCCAATGGACTACTAGACTACAAACTAGAAGGGTGGAGGCCTCATGGTCTTGATATTGAAGGTGGAACCTTCTCTAAGTGCCATAGCATGTCCTAAATCTCTTTTCTATCTTTTGGCCAGGGCTCATGCCACAAGGAGAAGGGGGCTCCGCTGCCGCGTTTTCTACGTTTTATTTGCTTCTTTCAAGTCAACAGCACTTTTATTTGCTTCTTTCAAGTCAACAGCACCGGGATCGGCGTAACGAGGTGACACGAGTAAGACTATGCTTTGGCTCGATCGGATGAAGAACACCAAGACCGAACCAAACTCCAAACCCTGATCAAGAAAGAGACCTCTCGGACTTTCTTTCCTTACTAGGGGAAAAGAAGGATGGGAAGAACCAGAATGCTCCGCCGAATGGCTGCTATAACTATGGAAAATGCCCATGCAGCTGCTACAATAGTTGGTAATGCTGCCAGCTACTCCCGATTCTCAAATATGAAAGTCTAGGTGTTGCTACTCAGCGAAGATCTCGATAGTGCTTACTTCACCTGTCCGTGAGGGGCCCTCTCGTTGTCCGTGTGGCCGGCCGCTAATGTCAAGTTGGGCTCCATCCGGTCAACCGGTTAATTGCTCTATTTTATACCACTCCAACACCGAGTAGAGGGGCTCGAGCTACTAATAGAAATAGAAAGAGGGCAAGTAGACAACTATATAAAAAAAGGAACTCCAAAAAACCGTACTCTATCATTGAGTTGAGAGCCATACCACCAATCCCAACAATTGGTTAAGTAGATAGTCGGGTAGAAGTCACTAACTCCTGACTTGCAGCTATTCACCTTTCATAACGATATGGGATAGAAGCTGCCTCGGGCACAATGAAAGAACCATTACTACTCGATTAGTAGATCAAAGCCTCCACTCATCAAGCTAGATCTTATGAATTATACCACTCCTCTGCCCCTGAAGTTCTGTACACGGTGTCAGATCCACGATTCCTTAAGGTCGTACATCCCGATATCTGACTCAAGAAGGAAGAGAAACACAAGTCAACTATTTTCTTAGTAATGGAAATAATGGAATCTGCGATCATAAGAAATCTGGGCAGACCGTGATTCGTCGATCAACCCCTCCATTGTTGTCAAAACTCGAATCGGATCATACGGGGCGTGAAGTAGGATCCACCGGCGGGAGGCTGGACCGAGGCATTTTGACTTACTAGAGCAACCCTCCATTCATATACCGATCTGCCTATCTATTTTAGCCAGGCTGTGCCGAGCCTTTCCACTTGACTCCACGACCCGAATCCCATTCTAGTGCCTTACCAACAAAGCCTCGCACACGACTTGGGAATTGGTACAAACCTACCTCCGGAGAAGGGGGCGAAGGAAGATAGGACCCCGCGAAGTGATGCTGCCGATGCCGAACCCGACGGGCGGGCAGATATGGGAGTCTTCGTTTCCGTGCAGTGGTCCAATGGTGCTGGTATAGGAAGGAAAATGGGAGAGGCAGGATTCGAACCTACGTAGAAAACACTTCAACAAATTTACAGTCTGCCGCTTTTGACCGCTCGGCCACTCTCCCCCAGGCTCCCTTACAAAGCCTTGACCTGAATAACAACAAAAGACAGATTCTGATTGGTATTAGTTTGCCTTCGGAGTAGGAATATTTCTTCGAAAGGTGCTTTTGACGATTCTTTGTTTACATTACTTGAAAGATCGATTCTTTCTTTGTTGACAGCAACACTTTTTTGCGTTCCTCCTACAATGGTTCGCCTCGGCCTTCTTCTTCGACTGCTCGGGTCAAAAGGAAGGGGTGGTAGGCTTAGTAGGACTCGAACCTACAATATCACCGTTATGAGCGGTACGTTTCAACCAATTAAACTATAAGCCCACGCCCACACCTATGAAAGAAGCAAGCCGGACTCCATAGGATAGAAGAGAGAATAGACCTAAAGGAAGCTTTTGATTCATGATTCCATAGACTTTCCTGCGCTTCTCTTCTATGAATCACTTTCCTGTGCTTCTCTTCTATGAATCCAAGTAGGGAATATCAGGGGATGGATGTCTGAGTGGTTGAAAGAGTCGGTCTTGAAAACCGAAGTATTTCTAGGAATACCGGGGGTTCGAATCCCTCTCCATCCGCACCTCCGTGAACTCGGCAAGAAGAATCCAATACCAATAGTGAAGGCGCGACGCGCGGGTAGTAGTCACAGAGACATGATATTATGAGGGGAAGGAGCAAACCCAGGCGGCAGCCAAAGCTCATCTTTAGAATAGACCAATGCTTTGACCGTCGAGGCAAGCAAACCTTTCTGAAATCCACATTGGCTGGTCAAGATCCTAGGGGCTTAGATTCAGATTATGCAAAGAACGAACTAGACTACTTCCATAACGAACTAGACTACTTCCATTTAGTATTTAGTGAACAAACTTGGTTGACGAACATGGTTTATGAGCCGCTAATGTAGCAGCTTGTCGAGCATTTGACAAACTCACACCATCCATTTCAAATGGGATTTGTCCCGTGGACACACGAGCAATCCAACCCGTAGGATTTCCTTTTCCTCTTCCCATTCTGACTTCTGTAGGTTTCCCGGTAATAGGCAGATCCGCGAAAACTCTGACCCATATCTTACCATTTCGGCGGAATTGGCCGCTCATAGCACGATGGAAGTGTCCGATTATAGCCCGACGCGCTGCTTCAATCGCTCGATATGAAAGACGACCAGCTTGACAACTTTTCGTTCCATATCTTCCAAAACCCAGTTGTGTACCATCCGGTTTGCAACGCCTACTACATCTGCCTTTGCGAGATTTCATATATTTCGTACGTTTCGGATAGAGCACGTCTCCTTGTTCTTATTCTAGTTCCAAATCTAGACTTTGACACCTAAGGTTCCTGATTACAGGAGAAAGAATAGTGAAATTGACCGGGACAACTATTGGTTCGCTTGAACAAAGCCTACCGGAGAGCTAACCACAAAGACTATTCTCCGCGACGGAGGAAATGGGAGTCGAACCCATGATACAAGACTCTTGTATGTTGATTTAGCAAACCAATGCCTTAAGCCACTCAGCCATCCCTCCTTAGAGACAAGCAACAAGCCGGCCTACCTTGGAGAGAACTGACTTTGACCGTGCCTTCAAAGCGCACTACCAAAGAGAAACCATTTCTTCCTCATGGCCGGCCAGAGGGAGCAGCGCGTGTACTCCTACTACTACTATTCTAATCATTCGCGAATCATGTGCCCGAGATGCCAACAAAGACTGGACTATCTATGCTAGCGTGCGCTTTGTTTGAGAAAGATGGGCGGCTCCGTCGGTATGATCTTTTGTCTCAATTTCCCAGACTCAACAGTAAGAAGAAAGCGTTGGCAGCGAGGAACCCGAGAAATGCTTTCACTCTCATAAGAATGCCAAGTAAGACGTCAAAGGCTATGGTATTGATGACAACGTAAAAGGAAGCCTGACCCGCGCGTACGCGCTATGTCCAATGTAGTTGACTCCTTTGTCTAGGCTCAACTAGTCGAACGGAAGTCCATACCACGATAGCGGGTCATGAGGCACATAGAATCATTCCTCCATTTAGTACCGCGGAACAGCTGGCTAATCCATGCAGCGAGCCGCATAATCATTCGAACAAGCTTCGTTCGAAAACAAAAGAGGAATGAGACCCCGAGTCATCCTATATAGATAGACGCATTCCCGAGCTAAGAATGAGAGAGTTCTAAAGAATCTAGGGGAGCTGGAATACCTCGGTAGTGTGCCATGAGTGGTTGAACCGGACCCTTGAATTCACTTGACAACCTGTCGCTAGACCCACAATAGAGGTGGGGAGCATATGGGACCGCACGTACGTGCCCGAAAGATAGCCCGATCAAAGAGAGATCTATCTATTACAAGAGAAATATGGCTCGGCAGGTTTGTCGCTGGGCAGGCAGTTGAGAATGAATAGTCCTTTGGGAGTCTAGTCAAAGATGGGACGGTGCAGCCGAGCGGAAGGAGGGACTTGAACCCTCAACCTTAGCCTTGGCAAGGCTATGCTCTACCATTAAGCTATTTCCGCCAAAAAAACACCAAAGTTCTGTTAGGTTCTTAGTAGCAGTCGGCGACCTTTTCTTCTTTTACTTCACCGAGCTTTTCGTCTCTTTGATAGCTGGAAGTTCTCCATTTTCTTCTTTTCTGGTGAGTTCATCTAAGGAATTTGAGTGAGAGAGAATCTGTCTTTCATATGAGGACTCTGAAGGTTCTCGTGAGACTGATTTATGCTTCTGACTTCAATTTATTCATATAACGAATTCTTGTTTTGGCTTCAAACTCGGTCGTCTTTGATCCTTGACTCTCTAATCAGTGACCTTGAAAGCAGCAGTCATCCGCCTTTACCCAACCAACTACCTAATACTTCCCTCTCTCGCTGCTATCAGTCGACAAAACCACCGTAGGAAGACGTTGGTAGTGAGAAATCCCAGTACCAAGTGCCCGTGGCATGATGCTCGCGACTCCCCTCTCGCTCTCATTCTCAGTCGAGTCCCATAGGCCCTCTTCTGTTCTCCTGTTACGTTCTTTATGCGTCCATAGCGCGAGCAGGCTCTCTTTCCTTCTCGATAGTAGGAACAGTCGAGACTTCTCGCTACTTACGGTGAAAGCTTCAATCACTTGCTTGAGTTGCATTGGGGCTAGTTGGCTCAATTGATGCTTTGAGACCAACAACTTCATAGAAAATGGAAGTCACAGTTCTGCAGGTAACACGGAAAGATCTGACTATCGCTCCTATTCCTTTCTATTGATTATAGAAGTACAGAGTTTTTTGAAAGAATCTTTCATTCAACTACAGATTGTTGGCTTCGAAGTGCCCCTCCTCGTTTTCGAAAGTTGTGCACCCTTTCTCTTCTTTGCCAACATCTCCGTCTTTTTCGACAACTCATCTTTGGGAATTACATTGGTCTTGATTGATTCATAACAATGCAATGACCTCTAGCAGTTTCCTCCACCGTTGGATGAACGAAGATTCATCTCATTTCAGTAGTTAGATACAATCTTGGACGTCCGTTTACCTAACTTCGCGGGATCGCCTTAAAGGACCTGACCCGCACGCGGCGAAGTTTTCTTTGGGCGGCGTTTTCTCGATTGATAGCTAACTAGAATGAAAATCATCTTATATACTAAATTATCGATTCTCAAAATAGTGAGGACTCTAAGCCCTATTATTCTGACTCCACCTAACTGCGATCGGAGTCGAACCAATGCTAATAATCCTCCCAGAACAGTTCCATTCATATCATACATAGGAGAGCCTTAACGACTTTTCCGAAACTCGGTGAACACACGCATTTGTCGTGAAATTGAAAACATGACGAACACAAATCGTGACACTGGTCTCCCACTCGATCTGACGACGAAGGGAGGAATGAGCTTAGTAGGGCCTGGAGGTGGGACTGGAAATCCCTTACAATTAATATATCTCGGTGGGAACCCAGGAGAGGAAGAAAGAAAGCGAGAAAAAAACGATATGCTTAACACATGCAATTTGCATGTGACATCATGCCGCCTTTTGCTTTCGCAACGCTACTTGCAGTCGAGCTCCGTTGGACCTTCCACCAACTCACCTGACCGACTTCACGACGACCAGATGCATGACAAAAGCAAAATCTAGTGACAACAAGTCGCGTATATAAAGTGAAATCGAGTCGACAGTGAAAATGCAGTGCTTCCAACAAAATCATGAAAGTAAGAAAGCTCACAGGAGCCAAATCGAGTCTAGTAGAAAGAATTGGTTGAGTAGTTGACCGAGGTAGCTTTAGTGGATTATGGCTCCTATTCCTATGGCTGAATAACGAGTGAAAGTTTGAGTGTTGCTCATGAATTGCGTATAGAAAGAGGAATGAAATGGCTAAAGCACTTCAGCTTGATTCCGAGATGGGTTCACTACTAGGAGATACAATAGAGAAAGAAATCCCTCAACTCTACTATGGCTTGAACTCCAATGTTTCTTGCTTTGACCAGGAAACCCGTCCCTCTTCTTTACCATCATGGGTTTGGACTTGGCTTGGCGTTTGCTTGCTTACTTCTTAGGCAGGGCTTCGTCGCTTGGGAGGTCTCGCTCCTTCCCCTTCTGTGAGAAGAGGCGGTAGGGAGTTAGGATAGATTTTATACGATTCTAAACCGAGTAGGCAAACGAATACCCGTGAGAAGGCGTCAAGAGAAGGAGATGGGATAGCGAGAATGTGATGGTCCGGGCTATGGCGTCAATGAGGCGCTTGCTTCTTATCTATGGGTGGTAGGCTTATCCGTTTTCCATGTGATGGTTGCCCTACTGACTAACCTCCCGCCTTCATTCCGACATCTATCTTAGGGAATATATATCCCTCGATCTTTCTTAGATAATATCAGAAGTAGATAGACATATATAATAGGGAATGTCAAAACTAGAGATATTGATTTAGTAAGTAAGATCAGCAATAGATATCTTTCGTAGGTAATGTCAACGTTTCCACTTATCCTTCCTCAAGCACCTAGAGGGATATGCCTGATCATACTTGGTTTTCACAGATAAGTAAACAAGACTCGTACTTCTACAGAGAAAGAAAAACACTTCTTCTTGTTTGTTTTCTAACATATATCCTTCTTGTTCAGGAAATGATATCCACGAGCTAGGCCGAAAGAAAACACGGGAAATGCGAGCAATTCCGATAGGGACGAATGATCAGTGATAGGGAAACATACCAAATATAGATGGGGAAGAGATAGATGAGTTTAGAGAGATATATCAGAAGAAGGGGAGTGATTTATGTCTCCTGTAGTTGGTATTGGTATGGGATATCCCAGTAAGTAGGCGAGGTAACAGCTTCTTCCCGCTTCTCTTGATCCGTTAATTGATTCTGCCTTTCCGTCCCTTTCATCCGAGTATGATTATGGGATCTCCTCCGCTATACTAGAATAGTTGGAAAGGAGCCCTTGATTCCCTTTAGAGAAGCAAGACCGGCGCGGCACCATGACTACACTACGACGAGAATGCGCCCAACCCCAAATAGGAAAGCCCAGCCCTACCATTGAAAGACCGATACCATAGATCAAAGACCAATCCTATGCATTCCATGATCGGAAGGAAGGGAAGAGGAATCGAAAGGGGATCTCGTCGGAAGCGTTCGTGGAAGCATTCGAGATTTGTCTTCGTCTCGCTGCACTCAAGATGTTGGGGACCTATGAACGGAAAGATACCTGTTGAGGGCATACTAAGTGCGAGAACGGCGAAGTCTGCTGGCAGCCATGGGAAATTGGAATCTAGCAATCAACCATAGGAAATGCCATCCATAGGTTCCAACAAATCCAACGGGGAGGAAGAGGGGTAAGACGAAAGCACTTCTTTTGCCGGATGCTCGATCGGGTGGACGTCGGACCAGTGACTTGTTAAAAGCAGCCTTCTACAAGGAAGATCAAAAGACAAGCTAGGTGGAACTCTCTCTTTGATCTTGATTTCCTACTCTCAGTCTCATTCTACGCGTTCTTTCCGCGTTTTCATTCTTTCTTGTAGGTACCCGGAGACAGACGAATCCTCATGCACGAGCGGAGGGCCCTCTATGTGCTGTTCTGGCGTTCTTTCCACTTTAGCCTAACTATCCGAACAAAGGAGGCAATGAGGCTTGACTGAGAACATGAGCACTTTCGCGAGAAAGGAAGAAACCGCTGTTCCCTCTCATACCCGAGGAGCTCGAGGAGGTAGAGAAGGGATTGATTCCATGCTATCCTATCTATAGTCTGGCTCCTTCAAGCCCAAGTCCACTAACCTACTTGAGCCCAAGCCCCACTATTCTAGTACATGCACCTACCAGTCGCAGGCACCATCAAGTCCATAAGGTTGAGAAAAGGAAGTGAACCTCAGTCGAGAAAGACTGGCTAGTCCTGCTAGTCTGCCAATCCCATCAATTTCATAAGAGAAGGAAGAGGATTCCTTTGAAACCAATCTTCTTTGTATACAGATGATCCTCCGGTGGTGCAAAAGCACTCTGAGAGAAAGGAGAGAAAGAACATCTGTCACATTCAAGTAGCCCATTTTGCATTGGAAAGCAGGTGAGGGGAAGGAGTGAATGGCAGGCGCATTGGCAAGTAGTGGAAGCAGTCAGGTCGCGGAAGCATTTGTGGAAGCCGACGGAGGGACCTCAGACCCTAACGAGAGAGTTGTAGTGCCCACAGGTGAGAGAGGCCGGTGGTGTAATACGACCAATCCTCGAGGTGGTGGGCTATGGGGATAACACATGTCGTATGCGGGCTAGCGCTACACTTCTCGAGAAGACAATTGAAGGGACTCGTGCTTAACCAAAAGACGGGAATTGCATACCACTGCTCGCTAGTCAAGTGCCGTCCTGAGGGTCATGTGTTATCAGATCAAGAAATGCCAAACACAGAACAATAAAAAGCATCACTATACCAATCACTAGTCCACTCCCCTAACCCCTTAAAGGGAACCAACTCGAGTGTTGAATGAGGCGCAGTGAACCCATCACGAGCAGGCGAAGCAAGCACTACGGCTATCAAAGAAAGAAGTCCGCTCACCTATGCTTTCTTCATTCCATGCGTCAGCACCTCTCCTTACAGTCGAGTCACTCCGTACCTCTCGGGGCAGCCACTACTTTGACTCCTTTTATGCAATTATGAACTCCTCTTCATTTTGCTTTCTCGATTCCAACGCAACTTATCCTTTTGGAGCTGACGTAACAAACTAGGCGAGCCTCCCAACGAAGCCAACAGAAATCCTATCCGAATCAAAAAAAGAAAAGGCAGTTTCATTATGGTAGTATACCAACCTCCTGTTCTAGAACTTCCAGTTCCAATCGAAGCATATAGATCCGTAAATAGATTTGTATGGATAGCCACTTCAGCCGTGCTCGTCTTTTCTCGAAAGTATCTTTTTTCTGGGAACATGGTTAACCAAAAATTCTTCTGTTTGCGATTCTTCATCCACCAATGCTGCTCAAGTTTTCCATTCTTATATGGGGCTGGAAAGTTTCTTAGCAAGAGGTCAGCATGAAGTGATTCATCATGCTCAAACATGAGCCGATCGTTCGTTAGGGACGGTTTATAGATCATCAAATTCCCACAAATGGAATGAGAAGTGGGTCCATGTAAATGATCGAGACCTCGCAAACAACAACGCTCCTTCCCCATATGGAGTTCGGAACCCAAAGGCAATCGTTGAGTGAACTGTATCTTCTTTGTGTTAGACAGAAGAACACCCAACATAAAGATGCACACTCCTCCATGTGAAATAGTCATCTTCATTGGAACCTTTTGGTAGTAGTTGTGACCAACAGCCATAGCCATCAGCTGTCGGCTCCTTGGTAAGGCGAGAGGCCCTATTTCTGGTGGCACGCCCCCTACACAAGCACCACCACCCTGGGGGACGGGGAAAGCCAGAGGCCCTTCGACCCCTCTTTCTTTCTGAGAGGATCTCATCTTGTCATTTCGTCGTTGCTCATTCCCGTTCATCAAAAATCCTTTCCTTCTCTCTTTAACACGCTTCGCTGTGCGTGCTAAAAAGAGGAAAGTACAAAAGAATAGTAAACAGAGCACACCGCATAAGGATTCTAAATATGAGAAGTCTCCCTTGGATTCGAGAAGACGGAAATGAAGAACGGGAACGAAAACAAAGAAGGCCTTTCTAGCTCTAGTTTCGGATGAACTTCTCCCAATTATGTCTGGTAATAGAATGGGGCGACTCGCTCTGACCAAGACTCCACTTTTTGCTCCGTCCATGGAGCGTATGATTTTCCTGGAATGTAGATAGACCAAAAGAGAGAATGAAGAGATAGGAATAGGAATTAGAGTACCATTGGAAAAAGGGGCGCCCGTGGGAACATCTCTATTGACGAACCATTTCAACAGTACGGGTGCTGCTGTGCCACAAGGCACGACCATAAAAATAATGAAAAAGAAAAAGTTATGTAGTTGGACCATCCGCTCTATCCGTTTGGCTTCTCTAAAGAAGGCGCTGTTCGCAAGGCATACCGAAAGGATACCACTGAAGCCGACCATTAATGACTAGTCTATTTCTTCACCAGGAGCAGAAGTATGGATCGCGCTAGCGTAGATAGGCCACACCTTTTCCATTCAGTAACGAAGATCTTGGTGTTTTCGCTATGCCGTCAATCTCACTCAGTAGATGGAATCAGTAACGAGGATCTTGGTCACAAGTTCCAATCACATGCGTTAGCGCAACAAAAAGAGAAGAGGACCAATAATCAATAGGAAGGGGAAAGGGCCTTTCCTGCGTGATGCGTTGGCACGGGGGCATTCATTACTCCTGTACCTGACTTCAGCTGTTGTGTATGGAGTCTCCTTCCCTAGGTACAGCATACAGATAAGATTCGTTTCTAAGTTACATAATAGAATAATAGAAGTTGTTCACCTTTCTCCGTTGAGCTACTGGCCGTTGGCTCCATGGACAGGTGGTAGGTGCTGCTCCTGACACGGGCTGAGGCCATTCTCCACCACCGGACTCTGCTTTCGTTATCAACGACCTGGGGTGGGTCATTACACTATATGACTAGCACCACATGATCAATTGGCCAAGTCCTGACCGGCCTAAGAAGATAACTCAGAGCAACATACATAGGTAGGTCGCCGTGTCCTCTGTCTTTCAAGTCTCCTAATCATATGACCCGTAGGCCTCTCGCGCGTAAGAAGGAAGGATTCGTACAAATGAAAGTCTGAATCCCGCTCTCACGTAGATTTGGTCAACCCGAACAACGAGTTTGATCGTTCATAGCCAAGTCCTTTTAGATAGGTAGCTGGAGTCTAGCCAACTTGGGAATATCTCCTTCGCGGCCCATAGTTCGGTCTTACTTATGATGCCGGCACCGGTTTAGTTACCATAGCCCCTAGTCTTTTAGCGGAATACTGGGAGATGAGAAAGTGACGAATTTGACCGGTTTCTTCCCACTAAGATCTGGTTCATTAACAAATGGAATCGTGATCACTGGATTAGGCCTCGTTTGACTCGAGTTGCCTTTCAGTCTCCTAATCACATGGATATAGGTGGGCTAATTGTTCTTCCTTTCGGATGAGCCAATTGAATCAGATGAAGATATGAGATCAGTTCAGTCTCATTCCGTAAAGCCAAAGACGACATTCCATTAAAGATAGAGTGGGTCGACCTTTCAACCAGGACGGGTTGGGTGCGCTAAAGCAAAGGCGTCTTATCAAGGGTAGTATCCCCTCTTTCGTTGTGACAAGGGAGTGTGCTTATGATTCTACTTTGTTGCTACCAACCTTCCTACCACCTGCTATCTGCTGCTAGCTATCTCCTATCTGCCGCCAGCTACCTTCTATCTCCTACTTGCCTATCTGTCTACCCACCTACCTATCTACCTTCCCACCTTCCTCCTTCCTGGTTTTAGCCATAGGTTGGGTTGTTCTGGCTTGATTGGTCTATTGTAAGCTTGATTCCTTCTCTTGCCCGATAAAAGACTAGTCCCTCTTGCCTGTCTTCCTCCCTCCGTTCAGTAGAATGTGTATCTCCGATCTCCCCTTCTTCATCTCCCTCCTTTTTGCAGCGAAAGGTGAAACTGACCCCTGCGTAGTTTACCCACGCACGTGTAGTTGTCCGCGAATCATGTTAAGACGGAATAGACCGACCGGCGAAAGCGGAGGTTGTGCGAGTCATGCCGGGTAGGCTCAACAGCACCTGAAATTTGATTAATTCGCCTACTTTCGCCATAGGTGGAGAGGACTTCTCGCCCTGATTTGACCGTGAGCGCTGTGCCGTACACTTGGAGGGATAGGTTTTCTTCTTCTGCCTCTCGATTTGATGAATAAGAGTTGAGAACCATACCATAAATACTGAAAATCTGTAATTAGCTGAAAGCCAAAAGAAAGCAAGCAAGAAGCAAGCCAAAGGAGAGCTAATCATAGGCAGTAGGACTCCAACAGAGAAAGATAGAAATGGCTTTGAAGCCAAGTGGTCGTAACCCACCTACTGTAGAGTTGTGCGAAAGCACCTCTCCTTCACAACCAGTCGAGTGCCGTTGGTTCAGCTAAGTTGACCAAGATGGCTTTCTCATCTTATGACTTGTATAACTATAGAGGCTATAAGATTAAAAAGAGGATACAGCTAAGCTCAATATCCCACCTTTCTCCTTTGATTGGAGACCGTAGACCGATTCCCAGATGAGTGAGTAATGCTTCTGGCTCTACTTCTCGCTTTCTTTCTATACTTAGACAGATCTGGCTGCCGCTGTTTCCGATGAATCTGTAGCCTTTGGGATGAAAGGTAGTCGTATGACTCTGAATCTGCCTTCACGTTTTCAATAGAATAGGAAGCGAGAACTGTGGCTAATGGTATCAGGCAAAAGATAGCGAAATTGGTGCTTTGCTCGTGCCACCCTGAGCTAAGAGCATAGCAAGAGAGGGAATTGGCTGTAGTACCTAAAACACTTTGAGTCGATTTTGCAACTAACGAGATCTTTGATCAACTATCTCACGAGTCGTATTTGGAGTTGGGTTCTCCGACATCTATATAGAATAGAGTGATTCACATGAGATTACCATTCTACGGTGGTCTCGCCCCCCGGCCCGATTGATGGAACCAAATTCTCCTACTTGTTCAAGGGTTGTTCTTGCTTTCCCTACTCTGATTTCTTGAGTTTGATGGAGATTACTCTTTCAACAAAAGAATGTGGTGGCTGGTCGCTTCTTGATATCAATACCACAAAGCCCTGCCATAAGCCATCAGTCCCTCCTCGTCGAACGAAAGGGATGGGAAGGAAGATAGGATCACCGGGCTAGCCAAATAGTGGATATTCGGCGAACTTCTTGTTCTTGATGTTTTGGCATTTCATGGAATAGAGGAATCATGGGATATATGTACTCCCGTGGTACCAGCTACAAGCCTACCTGGAAGGCTCGAAGGAAACCTTCTCTGTAATAAGAGTAGGCCAGTGGTTGCTCGGTTAGGCTGCTCCTGCCCATCAACCCCTCTTTGATTCGTTCCATATTCCATTTCCCATCCCATTTCTAGGATTTGATGCTTTATCACCTTCGGACCCACCTTTCACAAAGAAAGAGGCGAATCATTCTAAGTAGTAAGCGGAAAGATTTCTTACTGTGATTGATCAACCATTGCATTAGGTGACCACGGAGTGTCTTTCATACTGATTAACAAAACCCCTTGCGTTCTTAGTGTGATAAGCAAATCCCGCGCCCATGGCCCTAGCTATCTTTTCTATGAATCATTCTGAATCGAGGGAGTTTTACGTGGTAAACAAATCCAACAAGACGTATAGAATCTATGATTAGGTAACTTTCCGGAACAAGCGGGGAATCGAAGAAAGAACGGAAATCAAGACCTCTTCCACAGGTAAAGGACTCGTTCCACTTATGGTATCGGACACAACCCGGGCCTCGTTTGGCATGTACTCCATGATTAGTTTGACTAAGTCAACAGACACATTCTTGACTTCGGATTTCCCTCTTCTTTCTTTGAGGGATGAGATGCATATACGGGTTCTATATACTGGATGGTTGGAAGAAAGTTGTACTCGGGCTAGTCTGAGCTCAATTCCCATAATCATAAGAACGCCAGCCTGCGGATATCTTGTAAGATGAAGAAAGGATTCTATCTGCCAGTCGTAGTAGTTGAAGCGATTCCACTTTACGTGCTCCTTCCTCTCCGTAAATGGGAGGGAGAAGAGAACCATAGTCATGTTGGCTTTCATGTTGATCGGTCGGCATGATCTAGTCGATCGGGCCATAGCAAACAAAGCCCTTTGTAGAGCCGAACCCAAGTCACAAGACTCTCACACACTCGAACAATAAACTTCATTAGCCTGGTTGACGAACTTGAACCCTTCCCTGCTCCCTACCACCTCTGACCCGCGGAACAAACCAATTCCCAAATCTGAAAGCAGTCGACGAATGACCGAACATGAGGAAAATCAATCCCACGAAGATCAATAGTTTCAATAGGAGGGAAGACAGAAGGAAATGAAGAAGCAAGGACTGTTAGGAAACCACAGTGGAGTCAAAACGACGATTTAAGGCTTATGTCTCCCAAGTGCTCGTTGGTGAAACTCAATCTGTCCCCTTGGTTCAGTTAACAGGTGGGAGCAGGACGGAGTCCTTTCATACCACTACCAGATCACGACTCCTCTATGTAGGCGCACACTTCAATAGATACAAGAGAAGAGCCAACTTCTTTGGTGGAGCCGACCATCCTATTTGTTTCGGGGACCACTAATGCTCTCTCCGCCCTTCACTCACGAGTTTTTTGGCTCAGATGAAGTGGTACGGGAGTACACCTTTTGGAGGTTCAGTGTCGGAGTATTGGTGCACTTAAATGCACGTTGCCCAGGCCCCATCCTTTGCTCATGGCCCCGGAACTTAGACACAACATACGGTCCCAGAGTCCTGATTGTAGTTCTCGTTAGATGGATTGGTCTCTTCTATAAGTATTATCTTCCAGCTTCAGTTTCTGGTTGGGCATAAGAAGCACGTTGTGTAGTTCCGAAAGGTGTAAGTCGCGGTGATGCGGTGCAGTTCGATTGGTAGATCAGGGCTTGAGTTGACTAGTAAGGTCGACCCGATCGTTGCAGAGCCAGATCGTGGTATTTCAGTGGAAAATCAGGATCCGTAGGCTTTCTCACTAACGAAAGCTTCGATCGCAATAAGAATCAAAATCTGAGAGGCACAATTGCCGCTGGTTTCAGCCTAGCTTGGGTAGAGAACAGAAGGACCCAACTATCAATACACTGTGAAGAGAACGGGACCATTCCAGTCTTAGAACGCTTGCGGAGGGACCATTCCAGTCTCGGGCCAGTTGCGTAGAACAGACTACGATTTGGCTGCCCCATATTTCGATCTACCCCTTCTTCGATCCGAAATTCCCAGCAAATCCTGAACTCCTCGAATACAATGGAAGCCTGGCAAATCCTTCACTCGGCCTCCTCTTATTAATACCGACTACCGTACCTGCAAATTCTGACCTTCACCAGGAATGTCAGCATCATGCCCATTGCTCAACCGCACTTTCGCTATCTTACGCAGAGCGGAATTTTCTTTCTTAGGTGTTCTCGTTGAAACACGCAGGCATACTCCTTGCTTCTGGGGACACTTGCCCAAAGCTCGAGTACGGTCTGTACGACGTACCACGACGAATCAGTTGTGTAGGCATTCTTCTTTTGCCTCTATTCTGACCCCCATTAGATGCCCTTTACTCCCGATCCGAAGCACCCCTTTTCCATTCATACACAAATCCAATCGTCAAAATCAATAAGAAGGCCATCATCGACCAAAAACCAAACAGATCAATCTTGTTGGGAGGAACTGCCCAAGGAAAGAAAAAGGTCACTTCCAGATCAAAGATTAAGAATAAAATAGAAACAAGATAAAATCGGATATCGAAACGACTTCTGGCATCACCGGAAGGATCGAAACCACATTCGTAGGCCGACAACTTTTCTGGGTAGGTAGAACTAGGAGAAGTAAATGGAAAAGGAAGACCGAGTAGGATCAAAGAAACTAGCAGACTAATCACTAAATAGATAGAAATTGGTGCAAATTCTGACATCATTACAGCCCGCTTTCCTTTCTCGCTCCTTGCTGGCGAAGAAGCGGCATATCGAAAAACAAAGAAGCAAAAGCCCATCCCTTCTCATCGGTAGCAGGTCATCGGTAGCAGGTCATCGGTAGCAGGTCATCGGTAGCAGGTCATCGGTAGCAAAAAAATGACCTTATGCGTATTTTTCCCATTAGAAAGAGAGGTCCGAAGGTGCTTTAGCAACTCGACTAAAAGGAGAGGAACTCTAGTGATAGCGAGAGGCACTGACGTGACTCGACTGTCAAGGAGAGGAACAACGGAACTCGAGTGATAGCGAGAGGCCCGGAGGTGCTTTAGCAACTCGAACGTTAGTGAGAGGGGCACACGAGTGCTAACGAGAGGCACTGACGTGACTCGACCAGTGCAAGGTGAAGGAGAGGTATGAAATACTCGAGCACTTGTTGCGAGAGGGCGTAAGCATGCGGAATGGAATCAAGGCTGGTGCTATCGTCAACCTTTCTCTTTTATATGTTTTGGCCACGTCCGTTTCGGCTCCGAAGAAGAAGGTTTAGATCTTTGAATCTTATATCGTGAGGGATATGACCTATGTTAGGTCCATAAGATATCACAGCTTTTGATGTTCTATGATTCACCTCCGAATAATGAGTAGGTAGTTCGAGCCTTTTCATTCCTCTCTTCATAGTCAACTTATGGTGAGATGCGAAGCAATAGGTAGAATGACTATAGAAAGAGAAAGAAGAGTTGGAAACTATAGGATTGATTGTTCGAGTAGAAAGATTGCGCTTTGCCTCCTTCCTTCTCTTCGATAACAAGATCGATTTGAACAAATTCCTCCTCATTCTCTTGTGCTCGCCGTAGGAACTTCCTAAGCAGACTTTTGCGGATCCAAACTTCTTTATTCTTTCTAAGTCTTCTTCTTGCAGAGAAGAACGCAACTGTTGCAAAAAGCGGGATTTGAGTAGTAGGTGGCAACCCCTCTGAGTTTTGAGTAGGTGGAACCATTCCGTTTTGCTTCTTCTCCACATTCTTAGCGGTTGACGTAGTAATTTGCCTATGATTTTCTCAACTGAAACTTCTTTATAGAAAGATCTCCTTATTGTGTAACCGCGTAGTCTCGCGTCTTGAAAAGAGATTAGATCACCGTGGGAAAGTTTCAAATGAGTCATGCTTACCATTCCTTGATTCACACAAACCCCTCCATGACTGATCGGCTGCCTTGCTTGACGAATAGTTCCAACAAAATGGAGACGAAGCAGAATCACGTCCAATCTTGTTTCTGGATTGAGTGGAAAAGGGATATATGAAGCTCGTTTTGTGCCTCTGTGCATCTCCGTGATGGGTAAATCTCCATGAAAAAGGGGCAACTTTCGTGTAGTTTGTAATTGGATGTAACTGGTAAGATATTTTTTCGGAGAAATCTTTCTCTTCTTAATAGATCTCTTCCTGTTCCTCAATCTTCGGAGAATGCGGCGTTGTATGATTGTCAGTTCTCTGTTCCGAACATTTCCTGAAAGTAGACGGCAAGTTTGAAATCGTATTGGGGACATATCCATATCTCGTTGAATCAGTTTTTGAATCGTCCCTGAGCCCATCGCGATGCCTTATCCGAAGCCCAGAGGTTGGGATCAAAGAGCCGTACCGAGCGAGAAAGGGCTTGGTCGAGCTAGATAGATCTTAGAAGTACTCATGTACAAAGACTTTGACCCATCAGACTTGACAATCATATAGCCTTTTTGAGTCTACTATATGAAATCCAGACTTTGACACCTGAGATTCCGTAACGAGTAGATACTGCCGCAGGAGCATAATCGATTTTCTGGTGAAAGACATTACAAGAAGTTTTTCGATGCTTATAGCATTTAGTTTGAGCCTTTTCCGCTGCGTCTTTTAATCGACCGGAAAAACAGATACGGATTCCTTCCACCTCTTTCTCCTTCACTATTTGAGCAAAGATGGAATGAAATGATCTTCTTTTGTTCTTCAGTTGAAAGGAGATGTCTTGAGCAATCAGAGAAGCGCTTTGGTAAACAGATTGGATTTTGACTGACTCCATCAAGGTCTTAGTCTTTGTTCGATTAGACAAGAAAGATCGCATTCTTTTGACTTCGTAAAAATAAGAGTTGGACCTGTACGGAATTCCTCTCTTTCTCAGTATGATCTCGATCATCATATCTATTACCTTTCTCAATTCCTCTATCCCACCTAGGCTTTGGAATCTCTCGATCAATTCCAGCACCTTTTCTTGACCCATCAGGTTCCAACATTTGACCCTTAATTGATTGAGTAGTTGGTCCCGGGCATCCAGGTTCTTATACACCCCATCTCGGAGAAAGAAAAAGGTAGCACCGAAGAATGGAAAGAGCGAGATCGTCGTTTGAGTTGTTCCCGCGAAGCGAAGATCATTTCCCAAGCGAATAAACAACTTATTAGAGGATTCGGACTCGCTGGTCAAGCTTGCGACAAAAAAGGCGATACGAGAACGTATTCTCTTCTCCAAGCGTCTTACCTGTGCGTTTGCTACCCCAGATGGTTCAGCCGCACCCGGTGACACGAAATGATTGAGAACTACCACGGGGGCAAAATGAATTGCGTTCTTTGTATGAAAAAAGTATTGCATGACCAAGAAATGCAAGGAGGGGCGCACTGCATTGCGGAGTGCATTGGGGCTGTCCCCTAACAAATGGGACTTCCTTGGGAAAAAGAACGGAAATAGCTTCGTTTGTCTGAAGGAGTCGTCATCCCATTTCGGCTGGCGTCCATCACTGGCCCCACTGATCCGAAGTGATTTCGAAAGATTCTTCTTGATCGATCGTGATCGGTCCATATATCCATAGCGCTTTGTCGGCCAACCGTTTTGCTTCTTTCGGTCGTTGAGCCTGATCGGCCCGGCTTTCCTGAATGTCGTCCACCACTGGCTCCTCTCTTTTCCGGGTCTAGCTCGTCGTTTCAGTCTGAGTGGTCGACGGGGAAGAAAGAAATGAATGAATGTTCTTTTAGGAAAGTGTAGAATAATACACCGGCCGAGACGAAAGCCAAAGGTGAGTCTCGTAGGTGCACGTATCGAACCGAGATAAGATCTCAGATTGACATCTTGATACACAAATCGACCATAATAAGAATCACTAAACCAACTAGAATCTGAACTACGATTTACGCCAAGTCTTACCGAAATTGGATTTCCTTTTCGTGCCATGCACTTTATGGACTTCTGTCCCATTTTGCTTCCCGGTCCAATCTTTCTTCGTCTGCTCTGGGAGCTATGTACTCTCCTCGTCAACAACCTTACCCTCAGTTATCTTAGAACGCTACTACGCATCTTGACTATAACTATATAATGGTAAGGTAGATTTGGGTATAGCAGGACTTGAACCTGCGACCATTAGGTTAAAAGCCCAATGCTCTACCAACTGAGCTATACACCCAAATCAAAGAGCTCCAAAACACCGAAGAAGCCAGTCGAAAAGAAGCAAGAAAGGCGCCTACGACCGAAAGAAGCAAACCGGGCGGCTCGAACGAACGACATCATCTTACTTCCTACCCTGTAGAAATTCTATCTTTCGATAGCTACAAGGCTTGCACTTTCAGGAAAATGGGAGTGCAGTTCACATGGTTAACCCACTTCACCTCACTTAATAGAATAGGAGAATTGCATCCTGCGCTTCCTATGATAAGTCAGTCCTGTCATTTAGGAATTGGAAAACAAAGTCTATAAAAAGACCAATCCTTGTGTTTTCACTAACCCGCCCGAGCTGCCTATGAACAAAGGGACGCGTAAGCCCAAGTCTAAGACGAGGGAAAGAGGTTGAGTGTGCTGTGGTACGCCCGCCAGTCCATGCGAAAAGGCTAGTCGATGAATGAATGATTCAATCCCCTCCCTCGGTTCTTCTATTGAAGAAAAAACCCTTGGTGTAGAATAAGATCCCCGAGCGGAACCTAGATAGAACACTAAGCGCCGGAAAGCCATAAGATTCTGATACAAAGATAGGGGGAAGAATGCTGGAGTCTTGGTATTGGTGCAACGGCCGCGCACTAAGAATCATAAGTCATCCCACCTGAACGTATTCACCTTGTCGCCCCGAAGTTGTTCAGCCCCATGATTCTGTCTCCACCGAACCGTCTACTTGATTTGAAACGACTGCCCTCCTACTTCTTTGAAACAGAAAGACAATGAATCATGGTCTTTGGTGGAACATCGCCCCCCATTGGGAAGAGCAAGTGCGAAGCGGACAAGCAGTACCTTTTCTTCCCTACCACTTCCCTTTCACGTGGCGTGTATTCCTTCTTTTGAGGGATCGTTGTGTTAGGCCATGAGTAGTGAAAGTTTCTTTCCTCCTTGACTATACTAGAATAGTAGTCTCCTCGGAGGGCCCATCCTCGGTATTCGTGTTGGTCTGTAGTCCATAAGAACGCATCCCCGCGGTACGAAGCCACAGCACTTATAGGGACAGCAGCAGGCCTTGCAACGACAAGACGGATCGGACCCGAAGCATTTCCTTGAGCGATGGGATCGGCTTTTGGCAGGGCAGGAAATCTCACCCATCCGGATCGGCAAACAAACATTGAATTGATAGTGGGAATCTAGCCAACGAAGAAGGTCTAGCTGCTCTCCCCAGGGCGGTCAACAATCAAGTCATATCCCTTGTATCAGTACATGGGAAGGCTATTGTTGGCTTTTTGGTACTGGGAAGACTGATTAGTTTGGTTGTAGTACTGGAAAGGCGATTGTTTCCACATTGCCTTCTCTCTAGAGCTCCCTCGCTTCTTGTTCAAAGCAGTCCTCTGATTATATACATATAATTCGTTCCTTCATAATCGATTACATAATCCTACTCGCGTGTTTCATTGCTCCCATAGCGCATTCCCGAGGCGGCCCGGAGTGCACCTTATTGATGGACCACAAGCACCCCTTTGTCGGACCATAGTGGCCCCCTTTTTGGCAGTACTTCAATCACAACAAAACGAATGACGAAACCAAAGCATTGCCTAACTTTCACGTGATCATGAGGTTTGAAGTAAACATTGGTAGGGCTTTGGGCATTCCCATTCCTTTTAGTCTTAGGAGAATTTCCTTGTGTAAAGTCTTTGAGTAATCAAGATTTAGCGCTGCTCTAATACAACTTGAAATATTGTGTTATTAGGAAGAGCGAGCTGGGAAGAGCACGAGGTATAGCAGCCCCACCATGGCGGCTAGCGAACCATAGCGAAAACCTGGCAGAGTTGTTTGACTCCTACTCCTACGAGGCCACCTCTTTTCTTGGTGAGAGGTCTTTCAAGTACTATAGCCTAACTGGACCTGGAAAAGGCCACACCGACATCTTATCATTCATATTAATCCTCCGCAGGTTATAGAATAGAAGTGATAATAGGTTTGTGTCAAGTCTTTGTGTCAAGTCTTTTGGCAGGGAAGTTTTTGTTCTTGTTGTTCGTATTGGAAAAAGAATGTAATGTGTTAATAACGACACGACTTTTTGCTATCCTTCAGGTATTCGGGTATTCAGGTAAGAAGTACGAAGGTTGTTCTCTAGGTAGGACCGAATGGAAGTGATCAACATAGCATGGCTAAGATAGATAGGCAGATCGGCTACAACCAAAGGCTAAGCCGGGCAACCCATCTGCAGGGGGGCATCCATAGATCTGAGACTCATCCTATACAACAATTATGAGGGAGAGGTGCCGGTACCAGCTCAATCGCTATACCAATAGTAAGCAGATCTCAGTCAAACGGGCGGACTGGTCTCGCTAACACACAAAATGGAGGAGTCGGATCGGTCATTGCAGAGCCCTTAGTTGATCAGGTCGTACGTACCCACTAATCAGTCTAGCGGCCGATACCATGGACTCTTGGGTCAGGGTCGAGCATTCCAGTTGTAGTTACTCGTAAAGCCAACTTGTTGTCAAGTTCAAGTCTAGTGCCTTTGTTGCTTATGGTGCAAGACGGTGCAAGACGGTGCCACTACCCAAAAAAGGTAAGATCACGGAGAGTTGAACAAGATCCCATCGCGGAACAAAAGTCAATCTGCTCGACCAACAAACTAAACAAACAGAAAAGGAGCCATTGTCTCATAGGAACGAACTACCAACACATGACATGGCCTACGCGCGGAGTTGATCAAGGAACTAGTATGTCGTGAGGAATGATATCGACCTAAAGGTTCTCGTTTTTGCATAAGCAGATCAGATCCCGTCGAAGAAGTAGATACGATAGTAGCGAGGCTTAACCAAAAGATGTGGAATTGCCTCGGTCACACCCAGCCTTTCTTTCGTAGAAGTTTTCGGGCTCTCTCTATAATAGAAAGGTGGAAGTGTCTACTCCCCTAACGAGTCTTTAGCCCGAGGTAGTGAGCGGTACGAAGGTCGATACATGGTATCAAGGTCTAGCGCAGGCGCAGCGCTTTCATATATATAGAAGAAAAGAGGGGAGGTACTCTCGGATAGGTCAACTTGCGAATAAGTAGTAGAGAGATGTCAGTGAGATGTTGATCAATCTTTCATCGACTCAGTATAGCCTCGTTGAAGTAGTCATAAGCGCTACGGCTACTATACTAAGAGTAACCGAGCGGCCTACCATATGCATGAGGAATCTAAGTCCTATAGATGGGTGCACTGGGTCAAGCACACTTACTGGTCTCACTGGACCGGCCTGATCAAGACAATTCCTTTTACAAGCTAGTCGCTCGTCGTGCAAACAGTCGAAGCCATGATCACTACGAAGAGAACTCGGTCCTTTCAACAATGACAATCAAATTCCGTAGTGTAGCTCCAGTTTCAATCTTGTTAGGCAGCAATCCATCAAGCTCGCGAGGATTCCGTGATCCGCAGATTGACGTGGCCCGCTATGGATCCCCCACAATACAAGAGTCGGTCCTGCACAAGACCAATTCTGATATCTGGAAGAGACCGCCCCTCACTATAGTCAACCGACACGCAGATAGAAGATGACACTGTCAGCCGTCGGCCACATTGACTCACTCTAGTTCAGAGCCGACCTGCTTGATACACGGCGCTGGCTGCCCGCAGAATACCTTGTTCTGCTCCATCCTATCGTTGCAAGGCCCGCTAAGGTCCCTATGGACGCTGCTAACCTTTCTACGCTTCCTTCTTTCGTAGCAACAACTACCGCCCACTAAGAATCTTGCACAATCAATCCCACGTCATGTGCCCAAGGAATGCTATCTCCCACTTCATGTGCCCGAGGAATGCTCTTTCTAAGTAATTTCGGAATGATGGTTCGAGTCTTTGGGTCAAAGGGAAGCCCCATCTGATCTCCCCATAAGAGTTTAGGCTACACTACTATATAGATTCTATTCCAATGCCGGCTCTCGTTCACTGCTTGGGTACGGGCTGAGGAGACCGTGACACGAAAAACGGGAGGACACAGGCGGAATTACCTTATCTTATAGAGTGAGCCGGAAGTGGTATAGGAATGATGATCGATCCCCGCTCAAAGAGCTGATTCGGGAAAAGGCTCGTTCATAGGTAGAAGATAATCTAGACCCGAGCCAAGAAACTACACACAAAACGATCTTTATCTTGAGACTGGCTACTTCTTTGGATGACCCAAAAGAATGGTTCTCGACTAGTAACATATTGTTGGTACGACCATTAGGGGGCGCTAGCCTAGTGGATGGAGTGCCTGATCTTCACCGACGCGTGAATCGGAGGAAGCGTAGGAATCTCCTTTTAGTCAGCTCGAGTTTGCCGTAATACAAGAGTCCTTGATCGGGGGCAATAATCCCTCGTCCCGCTTTTGCGGAAAAGGCTATGCCGGGGCGGCCCCCACAAGAGAAAGGGTAGCACTACGGACTAAGTTCTGCCACTCAATTGGCTCGATCAGAACTCCGGGACTGAGAACGGAACACGTCTGAAACTAGAAGAAAACATAGTAGAATCAAAAGGAAACATTCTTCCCTCGTTCTCATTCGAGGCTTGGGTAAGCTCGACAAAGGCCATCAAGGTGTGAAAGTGCTAATGTTCTCCTCCAATGTCCCACTATGGGGTCAGGTGGGATTGGAATCACACCGATATGATGGGTGAAAGGACCTGAAAGCAGCCCTCTCGATACTACCCACGTACACGCCCCACGGCTTAGAAAGATTCGATCTCAAAACCGATTCCATTAATAACGAAAATATTTCACACTTTGCTTAGGCACCGAAGCTGGTTTATTCGTCCCTTTTTGGCCATTCTGCGGATCCGGCCAGCCTTTCCGGCCTACCCGGGCATCTACCATCCTAATCATTGACTTCAAAGGGGGCTCCCTACGCTGAAGAAGCGAGCGGATTTGGTTCCTACTTCGGACCAATTGATTGCTATTTATGGACTCATAAGAGCACTGACTCGAACGGTCTAGTCAGTCGGATTGCCAAAGCTGTGAGTTAGGTGCATTATTACGTTGTAAGCCACTTCTTTCTCTTCTGCGCCCACTGCACTGCCCTTTCGGGTAGGCCTCCTTCAAAGTCAAATAATGCTTCTCGGAAAGCCAAAGAAGACCGCCTTGCTATCACAGCCGCCCCTTAGGGTCTCAGTCCCCAGTCCAAAGGCAGGGAGAAAACGAAACCATCTCACAGGAACAACATGACGTGAAGATTCTTTTCTCCTTCTCCGAAGGTAGGTTTGTACCAATTCTCTACTAGATACCTGGTACAACATATGAATCATTCCACAGCCAAAGTCAAACCTTGCATCGTCCAACCCCACCATGAGAAATTCTTTCTTCATCTTGCTCTTACCCAAGCTGCGTTGCCAATTCATCACAACTAGGCGAACAAATAGATTTCACGCCATCCATGTCATCACGGAGCTCTGCCAGTGCCTCATCATGGGGCCAAGAACGACCAAAAATGGAATCATTGAATTGAGCCGTTTCGATAATCTGCTGGCACACTACATGACATGTTGGGACTGCCCTTCATTACTAGTTTGCTAAGAATGAGTCACTAGAGCGCTCTCGGCTCACGCTCTGTAGGATTCGAATCTACGACATTGGGCTTTGGAGACCCACGTTCTACCGGGCTGAACTAAGAGCGCTTTCCAGCTATTGGATTAGGGAAAACCGGCCGAGGCTTGGGGTTGAACAACACAAACGAACCACAAGAGAGCAAGCCCAACCTCGGATGAAGGCAGGAGAACAAGCCCAAACACGGCACCGAGACAAGGAACTACAAACCGAGCATCATAGAATGACATGGGCGAATGACGGGAATTGAACCCGCGAATGGTGGATTCACAATCCACTGCCTTGATCCACTTGGCTACATCCGCCCCTCATTCCATTATTAGGAGAGAAAGAGAGGCAACAACAATCATAATAAGCGACACGGAGGCCTACACTCCACTGTCCCGTAGGGCATTAGCGGCACCATATCACTGCACTCGCTTCGCGTGCTTCATGGGTTCACTGCGCCTCATCACTTTGACACCGGCGGCATCAAGAGCAGCGCCGTATTGGACTTTGACCGGAGTGACTCAACCGCTTGTTGGGAGAAGAATGCCGCTGGCGAGTCTCTTTCATTCGAGTATTTCTCTCCTTTCTATTCAACTTCTCGCTAACACTCGAGTTTCGGAACTAGCTAGAAAACTAGAATTGGACTTAGCACCAGAAATCTTTCACTCTTATTTAAGTAGAAAGTACCACTCTCCTTTCAATATGTCCAGTCGAGTCACTACATGCCTCTCTTCCTTTTCTAACTGTCTCTCCTTTTGCTGTGGAAGTGGAACCATCTGCGGAGCCTGTTGTGATTTAGAATCTATCTAATAGAATAGGTTTTTCACAGACAAGAAGGACGGAATCTCGATTGCCGGTGGTCCATATGGATACTTTCCACGAAGATAAAGAAGGATTGGAATCATGAGTTGATGTTCCCCATTAATAGAAGCAACCACGGCGCGCTACCCATATCTTCCTAGTTAGGAAGACAAGTGATCAGCGATTCATTACAAAGTCAATATTCCCAAGCGAGAGCTATGGCTTTTGAGTCAACAAACAAAGACTCTTCGCAGTGTTGCCGCTTACGGGACGGAGGGGAATGACATCGCCCACCTATTAGCATTGTGACGAATGCTCCCTTAGATAGGATATGGAGAATATGGACGTAGGAGCATGGGGAGATTGAGCTTGCACCACTCATCTCACTAATCGTTCCATTCCGACTAATCAAACAAAACGAAGAAATCCATAATGTATTAAGAAATGAGACCATCGTCATAGTCTAGTGGGTCGGTACACGGCAACCTCCGGGGATCGGACTATTTCCGAAAGATATGAACGAAAGTGACTGCAAGGAGAGGACCCAAAGAATCCCTTTGATGAAGCAACAACAAACCTGCACATTGATCCGAAAAGCATAGGCAATGATCAGCCCGACCATCCTATTCAGCAGGTCAATCTGCTCCCTACGATCGAGGATATCATGGGTCCATATTCATCTGAAAACCATTGCTTGAAGAAGGCTCACCTTTAGCTTCTTATAATCAATATAGTGATAGTGGTCATAAGGGATCAAAGTCAAGTCTTCACACTGAACACCAAGAGCACCCAACCCTTACGTGAGGTACACCATCGGCCTACCCGGTGTCATGCGAATGTCCTCCCAAGGGTCTCAACCGAGATCAACTAATCAATTAGATGAGATCGATATCGGAATCCCTTGCTTCTTTCCCTCACTTTCACGAATTCAGAAAGGAGCAAGCACTAACGGCGCAATAGTCGCAAGAAGCGTAGAGTCACGAGTCCTGTACCATCAAAAGATAGGAGCAGGATTTCAGGTATGCAATTGACCGCAGGGCGCGATCGATCAGATTGTGCTATAGCAGCATTGCCGGCTACTAGGATAGATGGGGGTGAAATCGAGTCAAGGACCCAAAAGGAAGTGATCATATCTTTCTATTCTATTAGAAGACTAGCTCGATTCTTTTTCCTCCTTTTCTATGGAATACTTTTCCTTCAGACCAGTGACGCGTATCATTGGCTTTGATCTTGCTTGACCAGACCCGGATGATCACCGAAGATAATAAGGGCTAGAAACATTATCTGGTGAATCTGAGACAACGAAGCTGCGATCGGCAACACAAACCATTGGAGTGTGCTGGGGAGGATCTGAGCTGTAGAAAACCTTGATCCACTAGGTAAGGTTACTTCCAGAGCGGAGTATGCTCAGGTGAAACTGGTGGTGATGCCGATCTCTTCTTTCTCGATTTCTAGTTCCGTTTCGCCATTGTTGAGGAAGAAAAGTGATCCGAGACTCAACAAATCGAAGAGAAAAGGAAAACTTTGTTGATTCAGGAACTGTGAAACGGAAAGTCTCACCAGAAAGTCATTGCACTCTCTTTGAAGAGGGTCTTCCCTTTGTAAGCAAAGGTAATAAATGCTCAATGAGGAAAGATTCTGAATTTCTTCTTTCATTTCGGCTTAACATCTCTTAATAATTGTTTCCCTGTTTTTCATACAAAATTTGAGGTGAAGCCTTCTCTAATGCTACGTGTCTTCATCTTAGCAGATCTCTAAAGCTTGGAGCGTATGGTAACGGTTAGAAGTGGGATTTGAGCCGCTGTACTGTGGCAGAGAATGACGTCGCTGTACGTTCATGGCTTCAGCTCTGATTTTGTTTTAAGTGATAAATAAGACAGAGGAGACTTTGGGCTTCGGTTTGTAGACAAAACTCGTCTTGGGCTTATGTCTTGTAGTCATAGGAGAGCTGAGCCTTGTGTTGGCCCAGTTTTGGTTCATTTAGTGAAACAGTGTCGTTTTGAGTTGTAACCGGAAATATCTCCTTCTTCCTTTGACTGTCGATCTCGGTGTGGGTGGCTTAACGAGATGTTAGGGCTAATGTTGGTATGTAGTGATGTGCTGTTGAAGGTAGATACACTTTATACCTTCTTCCTGAAGCAGACGAAGCGAGCTGGAACGTACAAGGAAAGAGAAGATGCCTCCTAATCTACTTATGGATGTCAGAGTTGATGGTCGAGCATAGGTCCATTAGCGGATGGAAAGAAGATTCTGCTTAGCGACACTGCAGAGTCAGATCCGAAAGGGTTTCTCAAACGGGAAATCTTCACAGAAGAATGTCAATATCAAAAGGATAGTACTGTTCCGAATCCTCGATCTAAGAGGTATTCCTACTGTAACACTATACAGTCAAGCTCCTTTTGAAGATACCCAGCACAGAAGAGTTTGTTGGGATTCATTCGTGCATCTGAGAATGGGATGTTTCACCCTACTTTCCTCAAATACGAGGAATGGATAAGCCAGGCTAGTATGTTCTGCTAACTACGGAAGGAAGATGAAGACCGGATATTCAAAGGAATATTTTACAAAGCAGAAGCATTACAAGCATACATAAAATAGGAAGCCTACACACACCGTAGACCCCCACACAATACAAAGTTCACTAATAACATAGTACGTGAACCATAGAAATAGAAAAAAAGAGAACAAAGAAAGCCATGCATTTGGGTCGACGGACTCCTTATTTAGTTTTAGCGATGGAGCGGCGAACTCCTCTTTTTCAGTTTCCCGGGCCTGGGGGGTCGCGGTTGAAAGCTTGCGCTACTCGAGCCGCACCGCAATAAATTAAGTCTTTCTTTGTTCTTAGGAGGTCAGCAATCCTCCGTTGAATCTGTCGAATGCGATTCCTTAACCGCAACTCTTGCATAGGGTCAGCTGAACCGTGCGCCACAAGTTGGTCGATCGCATCGAGCTTTTCTTCCTCCAGAACAAGAAGTTGATTTTCAATGGTGTTAAGATTAGCTGAAATCATATCAAGATCCATCTTTCTTCTCGATGCCAAATACAGACTACAAGAAGCTGCTATTTATAGGCGGGCCTAAAACTCCTTCTCATAAATCTTAGTTACGTAACCATTAATATGTAAGCCTCTTAACTCAATTTTAGTGCGCTGAATCATTCTACTGATATTATTGGAGTACGAAGCATAAGTTTTTCAAAAATCAAATAAGTCTCGCCTACGTGGCTGAATTCCGATCACTCACTCAGAAATAAGAGGCAATAATAGAAGGCACATCAAGAATAGGAGACAAGAATAGGAGACAATAATAGAAGGCACTGCAAACCCTAACCCTCTTTCTTGTGCAGGTTTCCAAAGACCCTTTCGTGCACTCCTTACTCGACAGCTCACCATTACCATGTGATCTCTCTTCTCCTCGTTACCCTACGTGCACTATTTAGCTCTGCCTACTCAGATCACGCTTTGATTTGTCTATTTTTGATTGGCTGATTCCCAGGTACATAACTGACTTCGGCCAATCCTTACTCGACAGCTCCGTCCTTTCTTAGGTGAGCTAAGACCGAAGCTAGCTCTCTTGAATTTCCCCGGAAAGACGGAACCTTTCCAGCTCACTCTGTCAGTCCACTAAGACGCGTATAGAGTAAATGAGCACTAGCAATCACTTTTTCAGTACAATAAGTCCCCTTCTCCACGACCACTTTTGTTTTTGGGCTTTCTTGGATTCGTTTCCCCAGTAATTCCATTTTGGACTCGGAGGCTTTTCCATTGGGCTCAGTATCATAATTCTCCCAAAAGCCCCCTCTCCTCTAGCTTGCTTCTTTAAAAAACAAAGCACACTGCTTGTTAATGGGCTTATATGGATCAAAGCATTAAATCGCAAGAATGCAACTCAATCTTCTTCTTTTTTCAGTGGATCACACCCAAGCAAGATTATCTATCAGAGAGGCCCTTTAGTGGTGCTTAACCAGAAGTGCTGCGCCAACGAAGTAACCCCCCTAGCGCTAGCAACCTCCTCTGACGGAGGTCTTTTACGAGGGTTTGACGGGCTATATTCCGGTGGGCGGGTCACTAGATCTTTATCCGGGGCCGGAGAATAAGAGCCAACATGCGAAAAAAGCCATACCGACAATATGGCGCTAGTCGGATGGACCAACAATCGGATACGAAGCGGGGAACCAAACATGGCAATCAAGGAAAAGAAGTTGGAGTAGTTGGAGATTCCATCACCCATCGCATTGTTCCCACCTACCAGCACCAGCTCGGGCACCGCACCGCTGACGTCACCCGGTTTCGTGTATTGGAGAGGGCTCAGTCATGCCTAAAAAAAAAAGGTATGATACTGGAAACAAGCTTGTCGTCGGTGTTCTTCTTTCTATTAGAAAGGAAGTGTGGAGTCGGAGCTGGCTCGAACATTTAGAGATACAGAAAGATGAGTGACTTACTAGAGGGTTGCGCCATGTCCCATACTGTTCACCTTTCCCTTCTACATCCTTTCCCTTCTACATTCAATTCATTTCCCTTCTACATTAAGTAGAAAACGCGCGTGTTGCTCTCAATAACGCTGTGGGCCATCTCAGTCCCCGAGCCGCTCTGCCACCAATCTCTTGGCTTGAATGTTCTGAACAGCTACATCCTTCTTTCTATGGATACCAAAAGGAAGGGGTCAAGCAAGCCCGACATGGCGAATAGAGAAAGGACGGAACGCTGTGATTCTATTAGGCTAAGCCGGTGCCACGTGCAGTGAACAGTGAACGAGCCATGCCGGTGCCGGTCATATGGTGCTAGTCTGCGGGAACAGAGAACGCACCAGATATGGAACCATAGATCACAGTTTCGACCTTCACTGCTGCTATGGGAGCTCTTCCCAATCGCAATGGTCATAATCTTGACTGTAAGCACCTTTGTTTATGGTGGGACGTATTCCCTCCTCTCTCAAACTCTTGTTAAGCTACACCCGGCACTCCTTTGCTACTATGATTGATATGGAAGCAACAGACGGCTAGGATCTTAGACCATTGAGTACAGTTGGCGTTCTTGTCCTTGATTGAGTGGTACCATAGAGTGGAAGGGCCTATATTCCATTCACCTCTGAAACTTCTTCCATTCATTCCCATCAAAAAGAAGGGCGTAAACATGAGACCTTTTCTGAGTCCGGGTCGGAAGCGCATGTCGGAAAGGCACCGGAGTTCGTATGGGGAGAGTAGACCGGATGAGCCCGATTGATAAGATGGTTGGGATTAGTGGGTATGGAGGCCCATATGACCCACACGGCGACTGCCTTGATTCACTACCCCGCGGGGTGCCCCTCTTATTTGCATTCATGGTTCACTCAGACAAAGCTCAAGCTCCAAGGCATAGGACTTCCGCCTGCCACTCCGTATTGGACTACTTTCCCACATCCGCTGAAAAGGTTCGCTGCACAGGTTCACTGCACTCCCATGCGCCTAAGTGTTCCCCTTGTATGCCGCCCCAAAAGCATTGACCCGCGAATTCGACTACTCTATAAAAACAATCCTATCTAGATCTTTGGCAGCTCCCAGGGAATTCTAGTGATTCAGCATTGCCGGTTTAGTAACAACTTCAATCCCTACTCTTTCTTGCTCTGCTATCGGTCTTCCTTGTCCAACTTGTGGAGCAAGCCCTGTCCCCATCATAGATAGATGTAGTCCAGCCCCCGCCTGCTATCAAGAAGCTGACCAGAAAAGGAGTGCTCGCGATTTCAGAGCGGGGAACCTGAAGTGTGGGCCGTGCAATCCAACCAATTGAGTGACGTAAGTGGTGCCGAAGCAATATGGGCGGACTTGGCTTCGCATTCACTACGAGTTACCTTCCTAAGGTTCTAGTCTCGTATTCCGTCTAAAGAACCCTAGTTGTGTGTCGGCCGGTAGTTCTAGCTCGCTATTGTCCCTCCTCCCATCCCTAGAGTTACTAGGAACCATAGAACGCTGTCCCCCGATCATCCATATAGATCTATTGGCTCAATAATCCACAGAAGAGCTCTCTACTCTAACTATCTGCCTTCCCACTCTTCTCTCGTGTACTCGATAGCTTCATAGCCAACTATCAGCTGGAAAAAGAAGGAGATCCGAGAAGCTTGATTCGAAGGGCTAACAATCACTGCCTTTTTTTACTAAATCCAGATCATCCGATCGGACTCTCGTTCGTCCACAAATGCTCGATCCTGTCCCCTTGGTTTACCTGCCTATCTCGGTATCAATCCCTGGTGCGGTCAGGCGGCTTTACACTTTCTATGAAAACAAATGACTTCACCGCCATCACGACAACGACACGGATCACTGCACTTTATTGGTCACTGCGCGGCATGAGGAGTACCACATCATATCCAAGGAATGTTGGCCCAGGTGTGGTAGGTTCATCCCTCCTCCCTTGATTGGTAGAGAGAAATCTTCTCCTTATCAGTGAAGTTATTTCATACCTTGTAGGGTATTGGAGTTGTGATGTATTGGTACCTCAAACCTCCCATAAGGTAACAAAGGAGCAAAAGATGCGTCCGCTTGAAAGCCCAAAATACGCCCCGACGTAACCATTTCATGCTCTTCAAGCTGGTTGTCAAGATCGTTCTTTTCATTACTCTGCTATCCTATATCTCCTACGTGATATGGTCCTCAAAAGGAGGAATTGCCGAAGTAGGCCCCTTTGCATGCTTCTATTCGTTGGGTTTTTCTACCGATTGGCTTTTCAAGTCTAGTCTAAGTGGTCAGGCACGAGAGTTAGTTTTTGGGACTCACTATGAAAGTAGGGGGCTTCGTTATGACGTCCGGGGTCCATTTGGTACGTTTTGACGGAAATTACAGAGGTCTAAAGTCCAATTTGCTTCTTTCTTTACTGAAATCTTATGTAAGAAAGGTTCACGATAGTTACCTATTCCTTCACCGACCGATCTACTCCTCTATCAGAATCACCGGTCACCCCGGGTTGACTCCGATCGAGCCGGTCCGAGTATTGGCATTTCGGTCAAACCGCTATACATGCAATAGAATGTTTTATCTCCCTCTCCTTATCAGTCGAGTTCCGTTGGACCTTTCCGATCTCTTTAAGCTCCTCGAACCCACATCAAGTACCATATCTACCTATCAAGCAGTTGGAGAGCCTAGTCGGCCAGCTCTCCAGAGCAGCACGTTAGCTGGAGCAACCAACTTGTCTCGCTAATACATACGGGTCCCCATGGTTCACTATACCGCTAACCATTCTTTGGTTCGGGAAAGTTTGGCTTTACCATCTTTCTTTCCTATAGCCATACCTCATAGAAGGAGTCAAAGTCTAGTCTTACCTAACCAACTACCGAAAGACCTCTTGACAGGCCAAATCCATACAAATCTTATGCTTTTAGGCAACTTTCACAAAAAGATGGACCCTGGGATCTTCTATGCTCGTATGACGGAAGTAAGATGAGTCGGCGGTATGAAGAGTAGGAGCCGAATCGGCGGTTCAATTAGAGGCAAAGAAGCCCCACTACTATCCGGGCAAGTGACTCGTTAGGTGCCTACACCGGGGCCCTTACTGGTCCATATAATAGAGAGGATGGCACCCCTTCAATAGATCGATTTGTTCCTTTGTCCGCTCTCCCTGTAGTCATGCTTACGACAAAGTCGGACGAAGCAAGCACCACGTTGATAGGCAGCCCGAAGTCTAAACAAAGCACCTTTTGTGTAACGAAACTACGAAAGTTTCTAAACGAGTTCTCTTGTCTTGGTGTGTTCTCCCGTTTACCTCCACCTGATTGACCCTTTACAGGAGCCAGGCTTTCGGAATGACTTCAACGAGATTTGGCCAATATTCCTTAATAGAGAATATGGAATGCCAGCCTGAATCGCGCTGTTGGGGCGGATGCCTTCAATGAGAATCAGTCAATATTTCTTGTATGTACAGCAGAAAGAAGTTGAGCCACAACAATGCATTCATGATGCCGTTAGAATGTCATCAGCGCTTGCTCCAATTCACTCCGATTAGACGCGAGTTGGGCCTCGGATGAGGAAGACAGAAAGCGCGAGAGTCTAGATGTCAGTGAGCGATGGAAAGGATTCCCAGTTCCCGGCAAGCCCCATGTAAAGGTATCCGATTTAGGGTATTCCTCTATAAGGTGAGAACCGCTCTACATGACCCAAGCTAGTCTTTTTCGAAGCCAAGACAACGGGGACTCGATTAGGCCCTCCTCTCTCGTACGGATGTAGATCCACTGAAAAGAGGCGCGGTTGTTAGTGAATACAGTGAACCCACCAAGCTCCGGATCTGGGTGTGGAGGCCTCTTTCTTTCGAGAGGATCCAGTTGACCCAGGTGAATCGGGATGAAGGCGGGACTACCAGGTCCATTTCGGGGGTACAAGAGAGGAATATAGCCTGCATTGATCCGAAATGCCATACTAGACTATGATGGCTCGACTATCGGAGAGATTGAATTGTATGTCTCCAAATCTCTCATTGACTCAGCAATACCCCAAGGCACCCGAGTAGGATCGGGGGGAGAGCTAAAGGGATGTGGTTACAAGCCCCGCATGTAGAAAAGGAGGGATGTTGCTAATAGGAACTTGCTTACGCGGCACTTCTCACTCACTTAACGAAGAACGAAACTACAAACTAATGGCTCAGAATCAAGAATGGAGGCGTGAAGTGGGAAGCAAAGATTTGATTCTTTCTTTACTCGAACATCTCCATCCAAACCTCTGTATGTGAGGCCCCTCCATCCTTCAATTGTTCAAAGGTGGAGAAAACATTCTATTAGTAACCCGACTGCCATCCCTTGGGGTAACTAATCTAATAAACCGGCACTCGGGCTAGGGGAAACAGCTTGACTTCGTATTTATCTCCCAATCATCTCAACACCACATGACTCTCATGCCCATCCTCATAGTTCGTACTAAACTGCTCTAGCGAGCGCCATGTTTTCCGTGTTCGGCGTCTCACAGGGTACTTAGGAAATGAAATACAAGGACTAATGGCTCAAACAGGGTGGTAGGAACGTTACCTTTATCTGGTTTCCGAATAGTCTTGTACTTTCCGCATGTTTCATAAAGCCTTATAGAATAGCCCTCGAGGGCAAGTGGTGACCTAAAACATGATGAAGACATTAAGGTGGGAGTCTAGTCTTGAATACGGTGCTGCTCCGCATGTCGGCTAAGGCAGATCGGAGTCTTCCTAATTCCTCACGACGTTGGCGGTCTTGCTATTCAATGCGGTGCCACGGGAGTCAAATCGTTGTGAATGATGGCGCGAGAATGCTCGTATTGTTATAAGTAGGCATTCGGTGGGGCTCCGTGGGTACAAGATCGAAAAGAATGCATGAAATGGATGCATTGAGATTCCGTAAGTAACTCAGAAGAAAGAAGGGAGAAGAAAATGAAATAGGAACAACCGCGCTGGTCGTAATAGATCGCCTTTGATGCTGAAGCAAGAACTAGCATGAAAGTGCCATTTTAGGGAAAGACGACCATGATACTTTCTGTTTTGTCGAGCCCTGCTTTGGTCTCTGGTTTGATGGTTGCACGTGCTAAAAATCCGGTACATTCCGTTTTGTTTCCCATCCCAGTCTTTCGCGACACTTCAGGTTTACTTCTTTTGTTAGGTCTCGACTTCTTCGCTATGATCTTCCCAGTAGTTTATATAGGAGCGATAGCCGTTTCATTCCTTTTCGTTGTGATGATGTTCCATATTCAAATAGCGGAGATTCACGAAGAAGTCTTGCGCTATTTACCAGTGAGTGGGATTATTGGACTGATCTTCTGGTGGGAAATGTTTTTCATTTTAGATAATGAAAGCATTCCATTACTACCAACCCAAAGCAATACGACCTCTCTTAGATATACGGTTTATGCCGGAAAGGTACGAAGTTGGACGAATTTGGAAACATTGGGCAATTTACTTTATACCTACTATTCCGTCTGGTTTTTGGTTCCTAGTCTGATTTTATTAGTAGCCATGATTGGGGCTATAGTACTGACTATGCATAGGACTACGAAGGTGAAAAGACAGGATGTATTCCGACGAAATGCTATTGATTTTAGGAGGACTATAATGAGGAGGACGACTGACCCACTCACGATCCCCGGCCGCCTTGTAGTTCAGTAGGGCGCTGAAGTTGGTGCAGGAGCCGCAAGCCACGGCTAAAAGCACTAGTTTGTCAGTGTCTTGGCCTGTTCCAAACACCTGCCTGCCGTCTTCGTATTATCTCTCGGCTTGTCCTCGCCCAGTCATTACAACATATTGAGTGATCCTCACCAAAACATCTTTCAGGGAATTCAGGCACCCCAGGGAGCGCTTATGTCGGTGCCACCTCCACCACCCTATCCTTTCCTTCTCATATGTCGTACTCATTGATAGCCATTGCTCCATTCTTCTTTGCTTTGGCAATATTGAGATAATGAAGTATCTCATGAGTAATGAGCACATTATCTGAAATGGAGGGACAAAGACTGGTTTTATGAGATGAGTGGGGAGAGTAGCGGCCGGCTCCCCCTATTGCTCGTGCTCCCCGTCCCATAGCATAATCTGATCGTGCTCACTGGCCCATAGCAGAATGACATGACGGATGTGCTCATGACGGAGGTGAGCCATTGTTTGATTCCATTCACCAGCAGAGGGAAGGATGAGTGAAATACCAAGTAAAGGGCCGAAGGAATAGGAACAAGCGCAGGTTGGAAAGCTCAGATGGGATGAGTTGCCTTGTGATCCATTTTCAAAGATTGGGTTTCTTCGAAGTCCTTAGGTCGGTCAGGGAACCTTACCAAGGAGCGAAAGCAATCAAGTCAAAAACACTTTTCTAACAAGAGGTCTTCTAACTAGTATTCCTAAACCTTCGGAAAAAGAATAGAAGTGAGGACCAATCTTTTGTTCTTAGTATTCCCCAGGAGGGCACGTTACTAAGGATAGGTGCTGGTGTAACGGAAAAGGGAGGGAAACAACTTACGCTTCGGCTTCCGTTCTCGCTGCAAAAGGAAGTGCGGAATCCCTGATTTGATGACGACGCATCACTATAGTTGTAGGCGCATAATGGCTTGCGAAGAGTGCCTTTGGTTGATACACTAGACCGACCTACCTCTCTATTAAAGAAAACGGTGGGACCCGCTTGTGTATTCTTATTCCCCACCTGATCAAGATTCCCAAAAGGTGGGAATAAAGGGATTGACCGGACAAACTGACCAATCTTACCGATCTTAACAACTAGGCCCATCATCCCTAACCAACTGCCTAAGCCATAACAGACTCTGTGGGCTAATTCAATCAAAAACATGACGACGTCTAGCACCAATCACCAAATCAGCTCCCACGGGCACGAGGATCATATGTTCAAGTTTCTTTCCCGATTGAAGGAGGGACTGATGACCTAATTCTTTCTGCTGTTTCTGGAGCTCTTTCTTGCCCTGCTCTTTCTTTTGTTTTGTCTGCTCTTTCCTCCTTGGCAGCAGCGCATGTGTTTTGAATTGCCTATGCTCGGGCGAGTTCTTTCCCTGGGAAATCCCGTGTTGGATTAGATCCGCGAGTCAGTATGGATGATAGACCCATAGGACGGGCGGTGAGAACGAATGGCAAGAATTGGGCTCTCGTACCTGGCTCGAGAATCTATGATCTTTTCTCTGTGGAGGAGAAGGAGAGTTGGTCCCATTTTCCATAGAAAGATAGAAAAGGAGCCGAGGCCATACCAATGATATGTCGCTAGTTGGAGTCGCTAGTTGGATAAGAGTCTGGATGGCGTGATTTTTCTTTGCGCTTCTTTCCATAACTGGGGTTGATATCGCAGTGATACCAACCATACAGCTACTCGTCCCTTTTCACCTACCAGACCAGCACTTTGATGAGTGGTGAAAGGTCCCCCCTGCACAATCCATAAGTTATGGGCTTCAAGTTGGTCTGTTGAGAGATCGCAACGGAGTGAAAATCCCAATCAAATAGCGCGAATGTGCCCATTGGTTAAACAGGCGATCATGATGCCGAGAATCTTCCATTGAACTCAACCACCGATGATGGGGTCTAGCGATGGTTATGCCGATAGCGAGGGTTATGGGCTTTGGTTCTCCAACTTCCATTTGAATAATAAGAAGAGCCTCGTCTGAACCTTTCACAACGAAGTCAGAAGCATCTCGTAGTTGACGTGGTGGCACCATAGAAGAGAGGCTTTGACACCATAATCAAGACTGGCTTCGTGTTCACCATGGCTTTTTCGAAGACAAAGAAAGTCATCCGTCCATCAAACTAAGCGCGTAAGAGTAGCCCGGCTCGATATCACCTAAATCCGGGATTGCTGCTCGAGCAAGCCTAATGGCTCCTGCTTCTGTAACTCAGCTCGGTACCAGTGTCAAGGGCCTTGTGTTGTTCTCAGAGCCTTGATTGACATGCACTCTTCTTGTATTTAAGATGGAGGACGGACCACTTACGTAACTTAGAAAGGGGTTTACTGCTCAGCAAAGAGGACCCTAGACGACCTTTCTCGTCAACCCTTTCTCGTCAACAAAGAAGAGGGAGAAGTTTAGAGCTTCATAGCTACCACTTTCTTCTCTCGATTTTCATAAGAATCAAAATGCAGTAAGAAGTAAGCAGTAAGCGGATTGACTTCCCATGTCACCAGCTAGACTAAAACAAAGATCTGGAATTTCTTGCTTTAGCAAGTCTGCAGGTTTTGATCACGAAGATCTGTACACGATCACGGAGCAGCTCTCAATCTTGAGAAGTGGTCACACACTTGACGTTGAAAAAGGTTAACCAATCCATACTTGGAGAGTGCATTCTACCAGTCCAAGAAGAGTGGTCTATCTTCCGTCAAAGAGGAGTACTGTCGCTTGGGTGCGCAAGGTGTGTTTGTTGTTCCGAAGATCGTACATAGCACTCTATCTTGTTATTTGGATCAAAGGGTCCCGGAAGTTCAAAGTGGGGATAGGGGTCCTTGCAGTCAACAGACCTGTAGGGTGTAGCCGCTCATGTCCTATATGACGACTAGCTGGTGAAGTAAGTAAGATGACTCCTCAGATTGTCAGTACGATGATCCTAATCATTCCATCTATCGGGTATCGCGGAAGACTTGTCAATGCATGTTGCCCACCAACTCTTGCGCCTTTGTTTGACACTTCGGGAGGCCTTTCTGATCCTATTCCTCGGACAGCTGGATGGACAAAGACTACGCCCCGTGGTGCTGGGAATGCTTTTTTCA